GATTGATTATGATTAAAAAGAAAATATACATAGATATTGATATTTCACTTAATCTATTTATTAGATTAGAAATTTGTATATTTTTTATTTGTCTATCTTATATAGATAATTATGTATTCTATTTCTATATAGTATATAGAAAATAGTATATAGAAATTCATAGAGAATTCTAAATTTATAGATAATTATTTCCATTTTTAGTTTTAGTCTATTTTTAGATAATGTTCTTTTAATCTTATAACAAGTCTGTATTTATTATGATTATTAGATCAGATCGCTTAAAATTTAGAAATCAAATAATATAAATAATATAAAATAAAAATCTTCGCGGGCGAATATTTACTCTTTCAATATTTACTTCATTTGTAGGGTTAACCCATGACCTCTCAGAATAAATGGATTGTCTCTTGGTTCGTTTCGCCATCCTACCCAATAAATCATTAAGATTCGTTTTCAATAAAATCTTATATATTCATAGGTTCCATCGTTCCCATCGCTTTTCGATTAATGGTTAGGTCTTAATTATACAATGGAGCCCCTCCCTAATGAATTTGTTTTTGAGTCAATGTTCTTAGTCTTTATTGGCCCGAGGCTCTTGATTTTTTTGTTCTATGAATGGGATTCATTTAATTATGAATCAATCGATATTGATGCTTTATTACATTGGCTTTTATGATATGACCTATAGACCTTACACATATTGGAATCCTATATCATTCATATTCTTTTTCTCTCTTTCTCTCATCCTTCCATTTATCTGCATAATTTTTTATTTTGCTTTACAATTCATAATCAGATTGGTTTTTAGTTTATTTATGCAAAAAAGATTTCAATTGCTACAATGAAATGACCAATAGATTCTATCTTGACTTTGACTGCTTTTTTTGATCCAGATCCAGATAATGTGAAGCGATGAGTTGGTTATAAATTCTATATTTATACTTATTAATTCATTAGTTCATAGTATGCATTGGTCTGTTTTTTTTTTTTATTTTGACCTTTGAAAAACCAACGAGTCACACACTAAGCATAGCATATTAAATAATCAATCGAATTTTTTATTTTATTCAACCTTATAGAATTAGAATTCTTTCATTCTTTTTTTTGGCCAAAAAAAAGAATGAAAGAATTTGTCATTTTTTGTTCTATCAATGAATAGAATGTAAAGACAAGTTAAGTAAGGGTTTACTATTCCTCGTCTACAAATATCCAAATTTTTATACCTAAGACCCCATAAATAGTTCTAACTGTATAAGAACAATAATTAATTTTAGCTCGAAGAGTTTGTAGAGGAACCCTGCCCTCTCTAACCCATTCGGCGCGTGCAATTTCTTTTCCATCAAGACGCCCTGCAATTTGTACTTGAATTCCTTTTGTATTGCTCTGCTCAGTTAATTCAATAGCCTTTTTCATTGCTTTACGAAATGAAACTCGATTCTTTAATTGTCCGGCTATAAATTCTGCAAGAACATTCGGGTGCATGTAAGGGTTTTCAATTCTTGTAATGGAAATGTTGAGTTTTCGGTTCATACAATTAAGTTCTTTTTGTACATTTATCTGTAATTCTTTGATCCTTTTAGGTTTACCTTCTGTTAAAAATTTTGGGAATCCTAAATAGATTATAACTTGAATCACATCGATTCGTTTTTGAATCTCTATATGTCCAATTCCTTCAACACCAGAAGAAATTTTCATATTTTTTTGTACATAATTTTTGATACAATTTCTTATTTTTTGATCTTCTTGCAGACCCTCAGAAAAATTTTTTGGTTGTGCAAACCAAAGAGAATAATGATCTTGGGTTGTACCAAGTCTGAAACCAAGTGGATTTATTTTTTGTCCCATAATCCCCCACTAGTATATATATCATCAAATGTCATATGTGTGTACTTAGTTTTATTTATCCTTATACGTCTCGGTTTTTTTAAGTATATGTTATATTTTTCATATTCTTCGTAGAAAATCTTCTTCATATTCTTCATATGATATATCCTCCAATACAATACTTATATGGCAAGTCGGTCTTTTTATCAGATAACTTCGTCCTCGAGCCCGAGGTTTAAATTTTTTCATAGTAGCACCTTCGTTGACTTCGGCTTTGCTAATGACTAAACTGGCTTCGTTCAAACCCATATTGTGACTAGCATTGGCTGCTGCGGAATAAACCAATTTAAAAATGGGATAACATGCTCGATAAGGCATTAGTTCGAGTATCATAAGTGTTTCCTCATAGGAACGTCCACGAATCTGATCAATTATTCTTCGCGCTTTGTGAGCAGACATAGATATATAGAACCCTGAAGCGGATGCTTCATATGGGTTCTTTTTTCTCTTCTTTATCATAGGGTTTACTTTACCTCTTACTCTTAATCTTAATTCTTACTCTTAAAATTGAATAAAATATAAAAAGAAATATAAATAATAAACTAATAATGAATAATAAACTAATAATGAACGATAAGCATCTATATTTTCCTTTTCAAATTCTAATATTTATTAA